TTTTGTTCTAAAAACGTAAATGGTCTGGGATTTTAACATAACGATCCGGCTCTTTTGAGCCGGCTCGAAAAAGCCGACACCAAGCAGCCTATTAAAATCGAAGATTTTTAAAAGTGCGAAACAGAGAGCCGGTGATTTAAAATCTTTGATTTTAATGTATGTTTCACACCTGTATCAAATACCGGGACTCCATATCGAGATTCTGTACCGAATAGAAAAAACCAAATATTGTGGTCTAAACTTTAATACATAGAATTGGTATTTTATGTTCATTGTTTTACTTTAAACCTTGTTAATTTTAAAGATTGTTTTGTAGAGACTTGATAGATGTTTTGACAGTATGCAAATTTTTAAATTTAGGTTTTTTTTAGAAAAAAATAAAATTTAACTTTTTTCTAGTTGGAACAAAAATAACTAATAATTTTCCTTGTTTCTCTTAATTTAATAGATTTTTTTTCAAATCTAAGTTCAACTCATATACAAATTCTCCTTTTCAGATTAATTTTTTTATTTTTATGGAATAATTTGGTGTTATTTTTTCTTATCTTTTTTGAGATGTGTGTTTTTTTCTTATTTTATGTTTGATAAAAAATGTAAATATCATTTCAAACCAGTTTATAAATCTTTGACCAGTATACAAATGATAAGCATTTGATGGTACTTATATTTTTAAAATATCATTTTGTTTTTATGAAAGGCACATAAACTACGCAGTATCAATTAATAAAATTATTTGTAACTTTAAAGATTTTAATGATGGACCCCATTTAATTAGGTTTGAATTTTTTAATTAAAAAAAGAACGGCGGACTGGTTTGACACAGGACATATTAAAGATATATAGTAAAAACTGAGAAATGTACTAAATTTAATACAAAATAATTTACAAAAACTCCAATTTGTAAATCAAAGATTTTAAATCAGCTTTAGCTGCATTTAAAAAGTTTTTTACTTTTTAATTTTATTTAATGTAAATAAATATTTGATTTATCACATTATTATTTAATGTGATAAAACTATTTTTTAAATTTGAAGCGCTTTTTGAAAATCTTTTATTTTCACACACCTAAAAGGGCTATTAGCTCAGCTGGTTAGAGCGCACCCCTGATAAGGGTGAGGTCGCTGGTTCAAATCCAGCATAGCCCACCTATATTAATTTTTATTAAAAATTTTCAGTGAATAAAGGGGGTATAGCTCAGTTGGTAGAGCGCTGCCTTTGCAAGGCAGATGTCAGCGGTTCGAGTCCGCTTACCTCCACCATCTGTAAAAATTTATTACAGAACAGAATTTTTCAAAATATTCAATTTTGAAAAAAGCAAACTTGCAATTTTAAGACGTTTGTAAATAAATAATTTACAGCGTTAAAAATTATATTTAAATGTATAATTAAAAACAGCAAGATTGACTATTAGGTCAAATAACTAAAGGCTTACGGTGGATACCTAGGCATTCAGAGACGAAGAAGGGCGTGGAAACCGACGAAACGCTTCGAGGAGCTGGAAACAAGCTTTGATTCGAAGATTCCCGAATAGGGCAACCTTTTCAACTACCTATTGAATTCATAGATAGGAAAGAGATAACCCAGTGAATTGAAACATCTTAGTAGCTGGAGGAAAAAAAAGCAAAAGCGATTCCCTTAGTAGCGGCGAGCGGACGGGGAACAGCCTAAACCGATTCGAAAACCGGATCGGGGTCGTGGGAAGAATTCATAAAAAAGTATGAGCTGAGACGAAGCAGTTGAATCCTGTACCATAGATGGTGAAAGTCCCGTAGTCGAAAGCATAATATTTTTTTTTCTTATCCCGAGTAGCATGGGACACGTGAAATCCCGTGTGAATCAGCGAGGACCACCTCGTAAGGCTAAATACTCCTGAATGACCGATAGTGAAGCAGTACCGTGAGGGAAAGGTGAAAAAGAACCCCTGTAGGGGAGTGAAAAAGAACATGAAACCGTAAGCTATCAAACAGTGGGAGGGATGAAATCCTGACCGCGTGCCTGTTGAAGAATGAGCCGGCGACTTATAGGAAGTGGCTTGGTTAAGAAAAAAATTCGAAGCCATAGCAAAAGCGAGTCTGAATAGGGCGAAATAGTCACTTCTTATGGACCCGAACCCGGGTGATCTAACCACGACCAGGATGAAGCTTGGGTAAAACCAAGTGGAAGTCCGAACCGACCGATGTTGAAAAATCGGCGGATGAGTTATGGTTAGGGGTGAAATGCCAATCGAACTCGGAGCTAGCTGGTTCTCCCCGAAATGCGTTGAGGCGCAGCGGTTGACGAATTATGGGCTGCCTAGGGGTAAAGCACTGTTTCGGTGCGGGCTGCGAGAGCGGTACCAAATCGTAGCAAACTAAGAATACTAGGCATTGCTTTCCGTCAGCCAGTGAGACGGTGGGGGATAAGCTTCATCGTCGAGAGGGAAACAGCCCAGATCACCAGTTAAGGCCCCAAAATGACCGCTAAGTGGCAAAGGATGTGAGAATGCTAAGACAACCAGGAGGTTTGCTTAGAAGCAGCCATCCTTTAAAGAGTGCGTAATAGCTCACTGGTAAAGCGTTCTTGCGCCGAAAATTTACGGGACTAAGCGGTCTGCCGAAGCTGTGAGATTTTTTTATTAAATAAAAAAATCGGTAGGGGAGCGTTCCGCTCTAGGGTGAAGTAATAACGAAAGTTTTTATGGACAAAGCGGAAGTGAGAATGTCGGCTTGAGTAACGCAAACATTGGTGAGAATCCAATGCCCCGAAAACCTAAGGGTTCCTCTACTAGGTTCGTCCATGGAGGGTGAGTCAGGACCTAAGGCAAGGCCGAAAGGCGTAGTCGATGGAGAACAGGTTAATATTCCTGTACTGATTTTTAATTGGTACCGAGGGACGAAGAAGGTCTAGGTTGACCAATATTGGATTTTGGTGGAAAAGCTCAAAGTTGTAAAAGATAGAATAAAAACTATTCTTGATATTTTTAAATATCCAGCTAAGACTTGATACGGTTTTATTCCCTGGGCTGTTTCATAACGGAACAGTCTATAGTAAAACTCAACCGCGGATCAAACTTCCTAGAAAAGCTCGAACTACTATTAAAGTTAAGAATCACCTGTACCCGAAACCGACACAGGTAGGTGGGTAGAGTATACCTAGGGGCGCGAGATAACTCTCTCTAAGGAACTCGGCAAAATGGCCCCGTAACTTCGGGAGAAGGGGTGCCCCCAAATATTGGGGGCCGCAGTGACCAGGCCCAGGCGACTGTTTACCAAAAACACAGGTCTCCGCTAAGTCGTAAGACAAGATATGGGGGCTGACGCCTGCCCAGTGCCGGAAGGTGAAGGAAGTTGGTTATTCTTCGGAAAAAGCTGACAACCGAAGCCCCGGTGAACGGCGGCCGTAACTCTGACGGTCCTAAGGTAGCGAAATTCCTTGTCGGGTAAGTTCCGACCCGCACGAAAGGCGTAACGATCTGGGCGCTGTCTCGGAGAGAGACTCGGTGAAATAGACATGTCCGTGAAGATGCGGACTCCTTACACCTGGACAGAAAGACCCTATGAAGCTTTACTGTAGCCTGGAATTGGGTTTGGGCTTTTCTTGCGCAGTCTAAGTGGGAGGCGTTGAAAATTTTCTTCCGGGAAAATTGGAGCCATCAGTGAGAGACCACTCTGGAAGAGCTAGAATTCTAATAGCGTTCCTTGAATCAGGACGCTTGACAGTTTCAGGTGGGCAGTTTGACTGGGGCGGTCGCCTCCTAAAAGGTAACGGAGGTGTGCAAAGGTTCCCTCAGGCTGGACGGAAATCAGCCTAAGAGTGTAAAGGCAGAAGGGAGCTTGACTGCAAGACCTACAAGTCGAGCAGGGGCGAAAGCCGGCCTTAGTGATCCGACGGTACCGAGTGGAAGGGCCGTCGCTCAACGGATAAAAGTTACTCTAGGGATAACAGGCTGATCTTCCCCAAGAGTTCACATCGACGGGAAGGTTTGGCACCTCGATGTCGGCTCATCGCAACCTGGGGCGGTAGTACGTCCCAAGGGTTGGGCTGTTCGCCCATGAAAGCGGTACGTGAGCTGGGTTCAGAACGTCGTGAGACAGTTTGGTCCATATCCGGTGTAAGCGTTAGAGTATTGAGAGGAGCCTTCCATAGTACGAGAGGACCTGGAAGGACGCACCTCTGGTGTACCAGTTCTCGTGCCAACGGGATACGCTGGGTAGCCATGTGCGGAAGGGATAACTGCTGAAAGCATCTAAGTAGGAAGCCCACCTCAAGATGAGTACTCTCTAGAGGTCACAGCAAGAAAAGCTGTTTGATAGGTGTCAAGTGTAAAGCCAGTAATGGTTGTAGCTGAGACACACTAACAGACCCATTGAGTTTGACCAAAAACACAAAAAAAACCCAAATCATAATAAGGGTTGCGTTGCAAATCTTCGTTGAAGATTTGCAACAGGTACCCTGTACCAATTAAAATAAAAAAAAAACAACTGTCTCGACAGAAGTCGGTACTCTGTACCGATACTATTTTTTTTTTTAATAGAATATTTTTTAAACCAGTTGTTTTTATAAGATAAATCTTGGTGTCCTAGCTAAAATGGAACCACACCAATCCATCTCGAACTTGGTTGTTAAACGTTTTAGGAGTGACAATACTGTTGGGGTGACCCTTTGGAAAAATAACTTGATGCCAAGATTTAGTTTTTTAGTTTATGACTTGTTATTTTAATATAAATAACATATTTTTATGTTATTTTGTGAAGTAAAAATGGTATTCTGGTGTTAATTTATTATTAAAGCATTACAAATTGCAAATTTGTATAAGGTTTTTAATATATTAAAAACCTTGGTTTTTAAAAATTAAAAAAGAATAAAAAGTATGTTTCTAACAAATTTAAATTTCTTTCACCATTACAATTTTAACAATAAAAAATAAATTTCTAATGGAAAACTTAAATTATCTCAATAATTATTTTTTCAAACTGGCTACTTGGTAAAGCCATGCTTAGGGAATCATTGTTGTCTAAGTATTATTCGTTAAATTTTTGTTGATTGCAAAAATCAATTACCAATACCACCTAATTCAACTATAAATAATATAAACCAGAAGAAAAACTCCCTAAATATCTAATATATACATAAAACGTATATAAAATTTTATAAACAATTTTATTGTTTATATTTTTGAATAAACTTTATATGGGATTTTATCAAATAAACGATTTTTATCCTGATTTTGTTGTTAAAAATTAACAGATCATGAATTTTTGTGTAACTATTATTTTATGTGTGAAACTGTGAAGTTCCCTGAATAATGTTTATTATGGAACCCATAAACATACTTAAAAAAATTTCACATAGTATCTGTATACTTTTTAGTATAATAAAAACTAATTTTAAACTAATATATTTTATTGAGTGGTTGATTTGAGTAAAATCTGTAAAACTTAAATTGTTTTCAACCAAGTTTAGGTCGACTTGAACCACACTAATGAACCTTTTGTAAAACTATTAGTTTTTCTAGTGATTCCGAATTAAATAATTCTAAAAACAGTCGTGAAAAAAAAACAAGTAGATACGGTTTATTTTGGTGACTCAACCGTACCAACCCTTTTTGATAATCAAACACTCAACAGTGTTAACCCCTCAAAAAGGGAAAATGTGCAATTTGTGATCCTTTAATGAATTTAGACATTATTTAAATGTCTAAGCACAGAACCCATGAATAAATCAAAACCCCAAAATAAAACCCAAAATGAGTCGCGAAAGCGTGAAGAGACAATACTTTCACTGACTCGGAAAAGACCTGGTTATCCGATTTCCAAGCACATAATGAACAAGCTCCTAGGCATCCTTGAAAATTAATTAATGAATCTTTTAATAAACAATCGTCACCAATTTAAAAAAACAAAAAACATACTGGCAAATAGCCTGCGCATAAAATCTTATTTTACTGTAGCTGGCAGGTTAAAGTATTGGATTTTAACCTAGCCAGTAATTAGTAGAGAAATTGGTAAACAACAACTAAATTATTTCTTGTATATAACTAATTTGGAGAGCCCGGTGCCATGAGAGTGATACGCCGGGTTCTGTAAGAGATCGTTACGAGTAATCCTGGCAATCGACTTTCATATTGGGAGAGAATGTATAGGCGCTAGAATTCTTCATGATATATAGTCCCGGATACCCTGCTTTGGACTTGAATAGACGGGATTTCGTACTATTACTTTATTTCAGGCTATTTTGCTTTAAACTGTTTCGAGTTTAAAGATTGCTTTGTGACAGCTTTAGCGGTTCCTTGTTGTATAGCTGTAGAAAATTGAGTGAAAATAAATTTTAAAGATCGAACTGAATCATCGTTAGCAGGAATAAATAAATCAGCTAAACTTGGATCACAATCAGTATCAAGAATAGTAATAGTTTTTATGCCAAGTTTTTTACACTCTCGAACAGCATTCATTTCTTCTGGTTGTCCAACAATAATAACAATATCTGGAATTGTTAACATATTTTTAAGACCACCTAAATATTTTTCTAATCTATCTTTACGTTTTTTAGAACTAGCAGCTTCTTTTTTTGGTAATGTTTTAAATAAACCACGTTTTTCAGCAGTTTCTAATTCATTAAGTTTAGCAATAGATTTTTTCATAGTTTGCCAATTAGTTAACATTCCTCCAAGCCATCGTTGATTAACATAAAAAGCATTACATTCTAAAGCAGTATTTGCAACTAATTTAGCAGCTTGTTTTTTTGTTCCTACAAATAAAAAAGTTTTTCTTTGAGCAGCATTTTGTGCTAGAACTTGACAAACTTGTTTTAAATGTGAATAGGTTTGTATTAAATCAATAATGTGAATACCATTTTTTTCAGCATAAATATAAGGTGCCATTTTAGGGTTTCGTTTTCTCGCTTGATGCCCAAAATGTAAACCTACTTTTACCATTTCATCAATACTTGTTATCACAATAAATATCTCCTAATTATTTATTTTTGTTTTTATATATTTAATTTTAATACACCTAAAATTAGATTCCAATTTTAAATGGTTGATTGATTTGCTATGAAATGATTGGCTTAAATATATAAAAAAATTAATCACGTTTTAAACGTTTTAAATATTATTTTTTTTTATCAAAATTAAAAATTTTGATAAAAAAAAATTTAAAATACAATCACGTAAATGTTCAAAATACTCAAAACAAAGAAAATATTTTGAAAAAATATTTGATTTTATCAATAACCTATATTTTAAATTCAATTTTAAAATTAAATATTTTGAAAAATTACGTTTTTTGCTAAGAATTCTCCTTACAAAATATCGTAAAATTTTCGATTTTAAATCACCAATTACTTGGTGCCAGTAAGCCTTTTTGTTAACAAAGTTGGTTTTTGCTCTTGATAAAAAGGCAATGCAAATATCATAAAACTAAATCTTTTTTAATCTTTAATATGATTGTTTTATGTTTGAAAAAAGTAATTTAAAAATAAAACAATTATATAGTATTAAAAATACTCATAATGTTTTATTATAGTATTAGGTAATAAATTACACATAAAATAAAACTTAAAAAAATAATTTTAAATAATAAACTTCATTCTTCAAATTTTCAATTTATAGACCTGTTCAAACCAAAAATTTGAACAGGTCGGTGAATTCTTTTTTTTTAATTTTGTTCCCAAAAAGATTTATCGTTTACCCACCAAAATTTTGAACTAAGTGATCAGAAATCAAAATTTATCCACTTTGGTATTGGTTAAATTTTTTCATTTTAAAAGACTTGCAGTGTGAGTGAAACACTTTATTGAGTGAAAGGTTTAAGGGGAAATAAAAAAAGGTTATTTTTTTGATTTTAAAAGATTAATAGCTAATTAATTTTAACTTTACCACCAGCTTGCTCTAATTGTTGTTTTGCTTCTTCTGCTTCTTCTTTAGAAACCGATTCTTTAACTGCTTTTGGTAATGAAGTAGTAAACTCTTTAGCTTCTTTTAAACCTAATGACGTTAAATTTCGAATAACTTTTAGAACTGCTACTCGTTTATCACTAGGTACATCTTCTAAAATTACATCAAATGTTGTTTTTTCTTCAACTGTTTCGCTTGAACCACCACCACCTTCTTGAGGAGCAGCCATCATACCACCAATCGGAACACTAGCATCAACACCAAAAGTTTCCTCAATTTGAGAAACTAATTCTGCTGCTTCTAATAGAGTAATAGATTTTAATTTTTCAATAATTTCATTAGTTGTAGTAGACATAAAAATTCCTTTTATTTGTAATAATATATAATAATTTAACACTAATTAAGTGTGATTATCAATGCAACCAAGGTTTTCAAAAATTTTGAAAAACTGATTAAAGTTTTACTTTCAATAAATTTTGATAAGTAATTTGTATATAGAGATTTGGAATATAATTAAGAGTTAGGTTTAGTTTTTTTGTACTAACAAATAAAATATTATAAAAAAATTTATAATTTATATAAATAAATTTTTTTAACTCTGATTTGGTAAAATGTTATTTTACCAATCAATACTTTTAAAGTTTTTGATTTTTACAATAAAAAACTTTAAAAAATAATTAAATCAAAGATTTGGAATGAATAAATAAATATAAATCATTTATTTATTTTAATAAATTTATTTGAAATATTACGAAGTTTTTTTTTTCTGAAAATTTAATTTTTTTCTAATTGTTAAAAAAATTAAAAAAAATAATGATATAAAATATCAAATCACTTCTTTAAAGTTTTATCAATTACGTTAAAACTATGTAATTAAATTAACGTTTAGAAAATTGTGGAGCTTTCCGTGCTTTTTTTAATCCATATTTTCGACGTTCTTTACAACGTGAATCACGTGTTAAAAAACCTTTACTTTTTAAAGATGATCGATAACTATTTTCAAAACTAGCTAATGCTCTAGCAATTCCTAATTGAATTGCTTGTGCTTGACCTAATAGTCCACCACCTTCCACTTTTACAATAATATCATATTTTTTATCTAGTTTTAATAAGTTAAAAGGGGCTTGAATTAATAAAAAGCAAAAAGCATTTTCTTGCATATAATTTAACCCCAATTTTCCATTAATCATAAATTGACCACTTCCATCTACTAGTTTTACCTGTGCTACTGCCGATTTTCGACGACCGGTAGCTAATATGAAATTTTTTTGTGACAATGTAAATTCTCCTAAAAATTCTCAATTTTTAAACATAAGTGTATTTTAAAAAATAAAATATTTTTTAACAACTTAGACACTTTAAATTTTATATTTTCTCAGTTGTAAAATCTTATTATTTTTTAATTTTTGTTTTGTAACATAATCAAGCGAAAGCTGATTCAAATCGAAGATTTGCAATGGTTTCCAGTCAAATGTTTTTCTATCAAATATAATCTGTAAGATTTTTTTTGATTTTAAGTGCTAAAAATTTATAATGCTCCATTAATAGATGTTCAACTCTTTTGATTTGAACAAACTTTTAATGCACTTTTGAAAATTGCAGCTAATATTTCAGACTTGTATTGAAATCCAATCACTTCTGTTAAATTTTAACAGAGCAAAATTTATTCACTTAAATTTTTAACCTATTACAAATTTGAATAAAGTTTTTAATATATTAAAAACCTTCAGTGATTATATATAGACCTTCCAAATCAGTACCTTATTTTCGATTTTAACAACATATTTCACCTGAATTAAAAAAATATTTAATTTCGCAATTGTAATCCTATTTTTTGAAGATTATTTTCCACTTCATCTAAAGAGCGTTTTCCAAAATTTTTTAATAGAAGTAATTCATCTCGTGAAAATTTTAAAAGATCAGCAACTGTATCAATATTTGCTCTTTTTAAACAAGTATATGGTCGAAGTGAAAGATCAAGATTTCCAATATCAAGCGAAGTTTTATTTTTTTCAGTACTAAATTTTGATGATAAATTTAAATTTTTTTTTTGAATAAAAGACAATTTGTTTTTAGTTTGATTATAAATATTAAATCGTGAAGATGTTTGAAATAAAAGAATTTCATTTAATGATTTGGTTAATGGTGGTTTCACTACAAAAGACATTAATAATCGATTAATAGCTTTTTTACTCAATGATTTAATTAAATGATTTGAAAATAAAGGTTGAATTGATTGAAAAGCAGGTTTTAAACCAATAAATGTTTTTTTTAATTTGGGAGCAGGTATACTACTATTGGTAAATAAACTAGTGTTTGAAGAAAGCCGATTATTATAACCACTAATATTAAAATTTGCGGATTTTGTAAATGAATCTTCACGATTTAAATTTGAAGTATATGTATTCGAAATATTATCAAATAAAGGTGTTTTTTTTTCAATAAAAAAAGAAAAAAGTTGGACCATTGATTCTGCTGCATTATATAATGCTTGACGTGGGTGAATGCTCCCATTAGTCCAAATTTCTAAAATAATACGATTTCGAGGCTGTTCTGAATCATTATCAATTTCTAATAAAAAATTTACTTTATTGACAGGCATAAAAACCGCATCAACTGGTAAAATATTACTCGATATTTTTTGTTTTTTATTTTTTAATTCAAAATTTAAACCAGTATCAGTTAAAGAATCAAAATTTTTGTTTTCAGAAAAATTATTTGTTTTTTCTATTTTTTGAGGGAAATTGAATTGTTTTGTTTCAATTTCTTCATTTTTTCCAAAAAAATCTTCAGAATTGGTAGGTAACGTTTTTTTTAATATCTCTAAAGAATCAAGTAGAAACGGAGAAATTTTAGCTTTCGACTTTTGAAATAAGGTATTATTATACCTTACCTCAGAAATCCAAGGAAAAGTTTCATTATTTGTGTCGATTTGAAAATTATCATCATTCAATAAGGTAGATGACATAAAAATTTGTGAAGGTAAAGTTTTATTTAATACTTCATTTTTTAGTTTGGAAAAAGGTCTATAAATTTCTTTAGTATTCAAAAATCCATTTTTTTTGAAAAATGGATTAGTCAATACTAATTTTTTTAATTTTTTATCTGTTTTTAAAAATTCTTGATTTTTAACTATTTCTGATTTTTTTAAATAAAAACTATTTCTAGTTTCACTACTTTTAAAAAAACTTTTATTTTTTAAAATATCAGGCCGTTCAAAATTTTCGATTTTGAACTTAGTATTCGCTTGAACAGAATTTAGTCCAGACCATTTAACATTACCTGGGGTTTTTAACCCAGAAGGTGTTTGAATTATATAATTTTTTCCTTGAGATATAGTAAATCGTACATTTAATAAACTATCATAAGAAAGGGTAGCCAAATATTGATCGGGATCTACACATTGAATAAAACTTGGTAATTTTAAATCGCCAGCTCGAACAATACCAGGTCCGTGTACTTGTAAAAAACCAATCTGCGGCGCGAAACAGTCGGGACTTTGTACCGGATTTTGTTGTTCTAAACTATTTAACTTTTCAGTTGTTAAAATAATTTGTTTAAAATTTAATAAAAGATCCAAAACAGTTTCACGAACTCCTAAAAGAGTAGAATATTCATGGGTTACACCTTCGATTTCAACTGCTGTGATAGCTAATCCGGATAATTCAGATAATAAACTTCGTCTTAAAGCATTTGCAATTGTCTCTCCTTGTCCTAAATCAAAAGGACCAAGTTGAAAACGTCCATAAAAACTACGATTATTTTCAACTTTTGATTCAATGCAGGAAAGTAAAGGTTGTTCCATATTATCCAAAACACCTATCAAATGTTATCAAAGAAAATAGCTTTTATAAAAAAGCTGAAAACTTATTTGTCAGCAAAAGTTGCTGTTAAAACCGAAAATTTTAAAAGCTGACAAGCAAATTCGAAGCTTACCCCTCCAACCCAGTATGTTAAACGTGCGTATAAAATATTTGATTTTAACAATTCTACTAATTTTAGTAGAAATCTTTAAAATTAAGAATAACTTGGAAAGAAAATCGCTTTTAAAATACCAAACCAGTTACATTTCTTATTCATTATCACGGGAAATCAGGAGTATGAAAATTTTGACTCAGTACCCAACACAAAGCATGCGGTACCGAGTTCCGGTTGTTTCACATCGAACTCAGAGATCCGGCCCTTTAAAATCTTTGATTTTACAAGCCGGCGATTTAAAATCGAAGATGTAAATGCAGCCAATTGCTCCACACCGGTACCCGGTACTGGGACACTGTACCGGCATTAGGTCGCCGAATGCTTGGCATTAAAATCTTCGATGTTAAAAGCCACCCCGAGATGATAAAAAAACAATAAAAACTAAATTCGTCGTTTTTTTGGCGGACGACAACCATTATGTGGAATTGATGTAATATCTCGAATTAATGTAACACGAAGACCCGCTTCTTGAAGTCCACGAATAGCAGTTTCACGTCCTGCACCAGGACCCTTAACCATAACTTTTGCTTGTTTCATTCCTTGATCTAATGATTGTTTAGCTGCTGCTGTTGCAGCACTTTTGGCGGCAAAAGGTGTTCCTTTCCGAGCCCCTTTAAAACCACATAAACCAGAAGAAGACCAAGAAACTACATCTCCTTTCAGATTAGTGATTGTAACAATTGTATTGTTAAAACTTGCTTGAATATGAACGATTCCTTTGGGAATTTTACGTTTTGCTTTTTTTTGAGGAGATTTACGTGTTTGTCTTGCCATTTTTTTCCTTTTAATAATTTTAAATTATATTTGCAAAGTTTGATACAGTTTTTGAATAAACTTAAAAATTATCCTTGACGTTGTTTATGTTTTGGATTAGAGCAAATAACCATAACTTTGTTTTTTCGACGTATTAAACGACAGTTGTCACAAATTTTGCGAACAGAAGTACGAACTTTCATAATTTTTATATTTAATTTAATTTGATTTTTTTACCCAATGCATCTAAGACTATATTCAGTTTTAGCTGATTCAAATCTTCGACACGCAAAATCTTTGATTTTTGTAGTCGACGACATAAAAATCTTTTAAAATCGAATATTTTACAAGATTTTTATGAGTCGATTTGTAATATATTTTAACACAAATTATTAGTAATAATTTATCACACAGTGTGTGATAATTTTAGATTTTCTAAAGATCGTAAGATAAATTAAAAATAACTAATTTTTTTTTCGGTCAAAATTTATCATTTTTACAATTGGTTTTTGTTTGAATCCACTAATAAAAAATTTGAACTTATTTTTAATAACTAAGTTGATTTTAACATAAATAAATTAAAAAAATATTAATGCAGTTAAAGCTGATTCAAATCTTAGATTTGTGATTATATGCCTTTTTTAAAATAAAAGTTTAGTAAATAAATAAAGATTTTCGTAACATAATTTTTACACTAGAAATTTTTTTATTAAATGGATTGGATTTTATTTCTTTAAATTTTTAATATTTTAGTAGTATCATGCAGGATTACATAATTAAAACTTTTATAATTAAATATTTGAAAAAAGTGAAAACGTTTTGAAAAAAATAAGTGGTTTGAGTTTGTTTAAAATGTGTAATTTTATTTTAAATTTTTTACTAAAAAACGATTGTAACTTTAGCAAATCAAAGATTTGAATCAATTTTAATTAACTTGTTTAAGACTTAAAAAAGCTGCATTGAAAAGTTGCATTAATTTGAATTAATGATTTTTCCACAACCAATTATAAATACCGGTACGAAGTAACCGGATGCTTCGCTCCGGAATTTGAAATCAAATTTTTGGGTTTAGTTTTTTTTAATTTAAAAATTAAAAATTTTTGAACCTTAAATTATTTGATCAAATAATTTAAGGTTTCAAAATAGTTGCTTAATTATAAAAAAGCAAGCACCACCTATAATATATCGGTACTCGATACTGATATTAACTAACCAGCACAAAATAGCCAGATACTTGGTTCCAAATGCTCCATATTAAAATTCCAAACCACTTACTTTTTTTTAAAGGATTGAAACAATATTGATATCCTATTGATACAATGTATCAATTAAACTTACCATCCATTATCTCCTATTATTATAATGTTGAAGCAGAACATCCGGGACTCTATACCGGTGTGGTACAACCGGCTGCATTAAAATATTTGTACCGGCTCCTTTGGGCCGACTTTTTTGAGCCTTTTAAAATCCAATATTTTAATGCGGAACATCCATTTAAAATCCCAGATCACTTACCTTTTTCAACGCGGAACATACGACACTGTTGCCGGCACTTTAAAATCAAAGATTTTAATGCTGCCAGTTGTGCCACAACGGTTATTTCATATCGACACGGAATAGTCGACACTTATCAGCCAATGTTTGCATTTCAAATTAATACGTTAAATTGATGTGTGTTATTGTGAAAATTTTTCATTCTAACAGTATCTCATACCAACCTGTTTAAACATTATCAATTTTTGAAGTTAGTTTTTTTATTCTTTGATCATTTTGTCGAGCTCGGTAAATAATCCGACCTCGTGTTAAATCATATGGACTTAATTCGACAATAACTCGATCACCTAGTAAAATCCGAATATAATTTCGTCGTATTTTTCCAGAAAGGTGAGCAAGAACATTAAAACCATTTTCTAATTTTACTCGAAACATACCATTTGATAAACACTGAGTCACAACACCTTCCATTTCAATAAGATTTTGTTTTTCTTGGCTCAATTGTTTAAATGTTTTACTCCTCAATTTTTATAGTAAAAATAACTTGCATTGTGTGAAAATCTTCGATTTTTCAAAAAGATATAATTATGTGATCTTTTTTTCGAAAATAGCAAGGTTTAACTAAATTGCTAATTTTTTAATTAGTATTTGTTTTACATTACCAAATAGAACATAAAATTTCTCCGCCTATCTTTTGAAATCTTGCTTCACGATCTGTCATTATTCCACGAGACGTTGAAAGAATAATAATTCCCATACCACCCAAAATTTTAGGAATTTCTTTATGATTAGCATAAATTCTTAGTCCAGGTTTGCTAATTCGACGCAAATTTGTAATACATGGTTTTTTTTCAGTTCCTTTATATTTAAGGAAAAGTATTAATTGTTTTTCCTGACTATTTAAATTTTTTTCACTAATCTGTTTTGTATTTTTTTCTAAAGGATCAGAAGAAAACGAAATTCGAAAAGAGTGAATAAGCCCTTCTTTTTCTAAAATTTGACAAATTTGTTGACTAATACGAGTAAGAGGCACCGACACTGTTTGACTTTTTACTAAATTAGCATTTCGAATTCGAGTCAACATGTCGCTAATAGTATCGTTGACCATTTTATTTAATATTCCTTAAAAATTATTAACAAATTGACTTTATGCAAATCCAAGATTTGATTAAACTTCTCAATGGCAAATAGAAAAGTTTCATAAAAATTTTTTATTTAAATGTTTTAAGATTGAAAACGTAATTTTTTTTTATTTGAAAATTTAGTTTGGAAAATTGCTTTCTTAAAACTATTTGGTTGAAAATTAGTGGATTTCAAAATCGTTTTCAAAATTAAAGATTTGGAATGGTGACGTTTTTTGCTACCACATCTAAGTAATCTTTTTTGTCCACAAAATTTCTATCTACAAAGTTAGAAAAAAAACAAGAAAATAAGTAATCTCGAAATTATGTTGGATAAAACTTGTAAAAACAAACACTAAAAATCTAGATCACTTACTTAATTCTTACAAAGTAATTTTGAACTAAAAATTTTAAATACTAGAATATTACATATTTTTACAAATCTTTAAAATTTTAAATTGTGTACAATTTATTAATTTATAATTTAACTATATAAGTTATATGTTGATAACACTTAACAGCTAATCAAAATAAAATTTTTTTATTACATTTTCACGGGTGATACAGTCGATACAAAGTATCAATTCATGTAATATATAATAAATCTTGAAATTTTTCATCTTTAACTACAATTTAAAAATAAAAAATAATATCTTATTACTCCCAACCATTTTATTGGAAATCGAAGATTTGAATTAGCTAAAGCTGCATTCAAAATTTTATTAATTATTTTTGAATGGCATACCAAATTGTTTAAGAAGAGCTAAGGCTTCTTGATCATTTTTTGAGCTAATAATAATTGAAATATCCATTCCACGAATTTGATCAATTTTATCATAATCAATTTCTGGAAACATTAGTTGTTCTTCTAATCCTAAACTATAATTACCATGGCCATCAAAACTTTTTGGATTTATTCCTTGAAAATCTCGAATACGTGGAAGAGCTAAATTTATAAGACGATCTAAAAAACCATACATTCGTTCGCCTCGTAATGTAACTGTAATACCAACTGGTGTTTTTTCTCTAAGTTTAAACCCTGCAATTGCTTTTTTTGATCGAGAAATTACACCTCTTTGACCAGCAATAATAGTAATTTCTTTTAATGAGGAATCTAAAATTTTAGCATTTTGCGAAGCGTCACCAAGTCCCCTATTAATTACTATTTTTTCAATCCGGGGAACTTGAAGTTTATTTTTATAATTAAATTGTGTAGTTAATTTTGGAACAATTGTTTCAAAATAAAGTTTTTTTAATCTTTGTGTAATCATATTACTTTTTTTTTATCAAAACTTGTAGTTTTTTTCTTCAATTTTACAAAGTGATTAAAATCAAAGATTTAGTGAAACGGTATAAAGGAAAGTTTATTTAGTATCACTGTTTTTACGTAAAAATTTAATGTCTTAAGTTTTATAGCTTCTAAGTGAGAGTATTTTGTACCGTAAAGGAAAATTCAATATTTAATACTGATTTGTTTTAAAATTTTAGATTTTAACTAGTTATTTTTACTCCCAATGTTTCACTTCAAAATCAAAAAACTAAACGTTAAGTGGTTTGGCTTATTTATTATCAAAGCAGGTTACATCTATTAAAAATTAAAAATTTTTAAATAGCTGTTTTAGTTTTAACAGGTTTTTGGAGGTGAAAAAAGTTACTGAATTTCAAATTCATTTTCAAAATTTTTGATTTTGAACAGTTTTATTTTTTGCCAGTAACCCCCGGTACTTCAGGCTGGTACGAGGTTGTCAAAATCGAAGATTTTGAAAGACTGAGTTAAATTTTTCAATTTTAAAAGGAATCGTTTTTGTTAACAAAGTTACAAATATAAACCTTTTCAAACAATTAAAAATAATTTAAAACTACTTTGAAGATTTTTTGTTCTAATTAATTAAATAACTTCAGGAGCTAATGAGACGATTTTCGTAAAACTACGATCCCTAAGTTCACGAGCTACTGGACCAAATACTCGAGTTCCTCTAGGGTTACCTTCTTTATTTATTATTACAGCAGCATTGTCATCAAAACGAATAATCATCCCATTTTCACGCCTCATTCCTTTACAAGTTCGTACAATAACAGCTCGAACAATATCAGATTTTTTTAAAGGCATATTAGGAATAGCATCCTTTACAACACCAATAATAACATCTCCAATATTGGCAAACTGTCGTCGTCCCCCTAACACACGAATACACATTAATTTTCGGGCGCCACTGTTATCAGCTACATTAAGATAAGATTGTGGTTGAATCATTGTTTTTTATAATGTAATGGTTTAAAGCAAACATAAAATTATGCAAAATTAAACAAAAATGTGAAAAAAATTACCTTAAAAAACAATATAACTACTCGTAAAAACTAAATTTTTTCCATATACAGTATTTAGTTAAACTAATAAATTATAAAAATTGGTTATATAAAAATATATGATTAGTCAAGTTTTGAAATAATATTCAAAAAATATAAACCAGGTTTCTATCCATAAAAAAATCTCAATTGCTGTTTCAAAGTATCACATTAAAAACATTATTTGATTCCAAACTTTAATAGTCAAGGAAAAAACTGTAAGTTTACAACTGATAACATTTGTGAATCGATAATTTAGTTAATTTCAAATTATCAATACTTTAAAACTCATCCAAATCTTCGACGTGTAAAATCTTTGATTTTATATAGTCGACAACATGAAAATTCCAGATTTTAATGAGTGAATTTGATTAGTTTTTTTAATATATTGAAAAATTTCATAAATTTTCATATAGTTGGTTTTTAAAAGGTAACTTAATTAAAAATTAAATAAATTTGCATATTTTTATTCTAAATTTTTTTTAATAAAATTAAAATCGACTCATAAAAATATTTTTATGTCGTCGACTACAAAAATCAAAGATTTTGCGTGTCGAAGATTTTAAATCACTATTTAAACTTTATAATTTTGGTAACCTCATTGCTGGACTATAAAATTTCAGATAATTTAACGTTTTTTTTAAATCTCGAAGTTTTATGAAAATCAAAGATTTAATTAAATTTTTCAGTATATAGAAAAACTGGATGATACTAAAACAGTTAAAAAACGTAAATGATTTAAAATTTTTACCATAGATATCTGATATCGGCTCTTTTAAAATCGAAGATTTTAACCGATCCGACTTGGTTAAAAAATATTCTATTTTTTAAAAGAGTCGGAATAATGTATCAAATTTCTCATCTTAGTTGTAACCAATCAACTTGCTTATCAATAAGGTTTATCCACAAATTAATTTGTGTTATTTTGTTATAAATTGAGTTTTTATTGGCATTTTATATGCCGCAATTCGCATTGCTGCTCTTGCAACAATTTCCGATACTCCTTTCATTTCATATAATATTTTACCCGGTTTAACTACCGCAACCCAAAACTCAGGAGAACCTTTACCGGAACCCATACGCGTTTCAGCAGGTCGCATAGTTACTGGTTTATCGGGAAAAATACGAATCCATAGTTTTCCGCCACGACGTGCATATCGAGTCATTGCACGACGGCCAGCTTCGATTTGACGAGATGTTATCCAACACGGTTCAAGAGCTTGTAAAGCAAAATCACCAAAAGCAATAATGTTTCCACGTGTAGCTTTTCCTTTCATACGACCACGATGTTGTTTACGATATTTTGTTCGTTTTGGACTTAACATAATAACCTCTTTTTTATATATTTGAATAAATATATTTAAAATTTTAAATATATTTTTTGTTTAATATATTAATTAATTCATATTAAAGCAATTTGAAAATTACTGTAAATTTTTATCTCAACCACTAACCTTTAGCCAGAATAATATTTTTCATTAAATTATCTGTTCAAAAAAGGTAACTGGCTAGGTTAAAAAATAAAATATTTTTTAACACTACCAGCTGCATTAAAATCAAAAATTTTATGCGCAGGTCATTATCCACTAAAATTTTGATCACAGCAAACTTTTAATTTATTTATCACAAATTTTTAAAAGTTGTTCGAGACCTATGCTTTAAAATCGAAGATTTTAATCAAGTCGCTGATCAAAATTTCCAATTTTGAGAAGTACCGATTCACCGGTATTTAAAATAAATCAAAAAGTTTAGATGGAACTGAAAACTGGCAACAAAGTGCCATCTGCTTCGCGCTGGTAACGTTGATAACGTTACTGATCTGGGATTTGAATGGGCTTTTTAAAACTGGGAAAAACCGTATTAATTAAAAAAAATTTTTTGTAGAAAATCCTTTAAAAACCCAAACCTTAATACCCAGAAGACCATAGATAGTTTTAGCTGTTTGATAACTATAATCAATATCAGCTCGAAGTGTTTGTAAAGGAACTTGTCCTTTTCGAACCCACTCAGTTCGAGCAATTTCTGCACCATTTAAACGTCCCGAAATTTGAATTTTTATTCCTTTGATCCGTGCTTTTTGAGCACGTTCTATTGCACGTTTTACTGCACGACGAAAAGCAACCCTTTTTTCTAATTGCTCCACTAAAAAATCGGCAATAAAACTGGCTTCTGCATTTTGATTTGCTAATTTAGTTACATGAATACTTATTTGGACCAGCTGTTCCGTTTTTTCTACTTCAGTTTTATATAGTTTTAAGTAACTATTAATAGATAAATTTTGAATTCTATACTTTTTTAATTCTTGTTCTAACTCTTTTCTTAAAATTTCAAGACCATTTCGATCCCGACCAATAATACTTCGGGGCCGAGCTGAGCATATTTCAATTAGAATTTGATCTAGTTTTCGTTGAATTTTAATTTCAGAAATCCCTGCATCAGAAAAACGATTTAAAACAATTTTACGTAAAAAATGATCTTCAATAACTAAATTAGAATATTGGTTATGTTTTGCAAACCATTGAGATTGGTGTTTTTTAGTAATACCAAGACGAAAACCGAGAGGATGAATTTTTTGTCCCATAAAATAAGTTTAAGTGAATTAATATTTAGATGTGAACTAATAGTTTCAAAACCATACTAATAAAACTTTTCAAATTTTTGATTTGTAATTAGGTAGGGTTTTAAATTAATAGTATTAAACAGCCACCTTTTTAAAATTTTTGATTTTAAGAACGTTTTGAAAAACTTGAACAATCTGAAATTAACGTTACTGTTTCAAATTAAAAATTTTCACTTCAAGCATTGCAAATCATAGATTTGAATAAGGTTTTTCATGCATGAAAAACCTTCATTGATATAAAGTAGTCGATACAAACTACCGACAAATGGATTACATGTTTAAAAAACTACAAGTTTAGAATTGGTAATCATTGCAAATCAATACTTTATATTGATTTTGAATCAGCTTTTTTTAAATTAAAAAAAGCTGCATTGCTGTCAAAATCTGTTATAACAGATTTTGAAAGGAAATTTTTATCAAGTTTTTAAAACTTATTTTAAAAACCTGCATAAAAGCAAAATAAAATCACAAGTTTAAAATGTTTTGCAACGGGTGGCAAAAAAAAGGATGATGATAAAAAATTTATAAATTGAATCATGTTAAAATCTGTTTTGTAACAGATTTTAAAAGAACAATAAATGTAAAAAATAGGGTATAACCAAATAAAGGTTAAGTTTATTATAAGGGTTTTTAAAATTTTTGATTTTAAAAACGTTATTGATATAAAGGTTTATCAAAGGTGATATGTTTTTTACTATCTACTATTTTATATTAATAGTCGTTTTTCATGAAGCTTTTTAATTCATTAAAAAGCTTATTCAAATTTTTAATTTGACATGAATAAAAAATTATAAATTTAACGTTTTGTTTTTTTATCACTTTTTACGTGTCCTCGAAAAGTACGTGTCGGAGAAAATTCTCCTAATTTGTGCCCCACCATTTGATCTGTTACAAAAACAGGAATGTGTTCGCGACCATTATGAACAGCAATTGTATGCCCAATCATAATAGGAACAATGGTTGAAGCTCGAGACCAAGTTAATATAACTTTTTTTTCGCTTCGTGTATTTAAATTTTCAATTTTTTTTAATAAATGATCTGCAACAAAAGGACCTTTTTTTAACGAACGTGACATAAGAAATTTTCCTCTTACTTTTATTTGAACCTTCAAAAGGCACTTTCAATATTTTTTATTTTCACCATAAGTAAGGTAATACGATTTTAATCTACCTCTATGAAATTTTAAAAGTTTGTTTGAAAGTCTAATAATTTTTATGGCCTCTAAAAAAACCATTAGTGATTTGAAATTATTTTCAGCTTTAGCTAATTAAAATCTTCGACACGCAAAATCTTTGATTTTTGTAGTCGACGACATAAAAATCTTTTAAAAGATTTTTATGAGTCGATTTAGTTAAATTGAAAACCATTTTCATCAGGTTTTAAAAATTTTTAAAACTTGCGTTGATTTTAAAGATTTTGTTAACAGAAAATTTTACGGAAGTTTCGCCACTAAGAAGCCGATCATTCTACATCGGCGCCAAGCAGCAGATACTGATGAGTCGGTTTATAAATTAATTTTTTTCAATGTAGCTTTAGCTTATTAAAATCTGCGATTTTCAATGCACCTTTATTAATCCTTAAAAAGGTGATTAAAATTTATTTCTATTAAAATTGAAAATTTTAATAGAAATAAATTTTCAATAAAAAAAAATTATTTTCTTCTTTTTAATATAAATCGATTACTTGCTTTTGTAGGTTTTCGTGTTCTTTGACCTAAAGCAGGACGGCCCCATGGTGTTACGGGATGAGATCGTCCAATAGGTGCACGTCCTTCTCCTCCTCCATGAGGATGATCTACTGGATTCATAACAACCCCTCTTACTGCGGGTCTTCGACCCAGCCACCGATTTCTTCCAGCTTTCCCTAAAGTTAAATTATTTGCATCAACATTTCCAACTTGACCAATGGTTGCCCAACAATATTTTGAGATAAGACGAACTTCACCAGATGGTAAACGAATAGTTACAAAATTACCTTCTTTAGCTACAAGTTGCGCTACCGTTCCCGCAGCTCGAGCCAATTGACCACCAGATCCAGGTTGAAGTTCAATATTATGAATATCTGTGCCTAAAGGCATATTATTTACTGGTAAAGAATTACCGATTACAATAGGTGCATCTGGGCTTGAAATAATAGTTTCACCTGGTTTTAGTCCTTTAGGGTAAAGAATGTATCGTTTCTCACCATCTAGATAATGAAGTAATGCAATGCGAGCATTTCGGTTTGGATCGTATTCAATTCCTATTACTTTTGCAGAAATTCCAATTTTATTTCGTCGAAAATCGATTTCACGATAAAGACGTTTATGACCTCCACCGCGATGACGACTTGTAATTATACCTCTATTGTTACGTCCTTTTGATCGATGTACCCAAGAAGTTAACGATTTTTCAGGTTTTGTACGAGTTATTTCATTAAATTCTGAAATTGAACGATTTCGTGTACCTGGTGTGTAAGCTTTATAAAAACGAATGCCCATAAAAATAATTTTTTTACAACATAATGGAGCGTTGCTCCTGATCACCTCAAAAAAAGAGATGTATAAAAAATTTATGCTTAATTTTTTATTAAACATAGTGATGGGAAGCAACCGAGACTTTGTTCCGGAATTTCAAACTTGTAAAGTTTTACTACTTTGCTTTATCCCGTTTTACTAAATTTTCAATTTATCACAAAAAATTTTACAATTGCTAAAATTTTTTTAAGTTATTATTTTTTATAAAAATTTTAGCCAACCGGTGTGGAACAAAAATTATAGCAAATTGGGGATTTGCATAAGGTTTTTAACCTGCATTCAAAATAATTTGAATCTAAATAAAATATAATTTTTATTAAAATAGTTTAGAATAGGTATTTAAATAATTAAAACTTGAATTTTAAATTGGTCAAAATAGTGAAATCTTGATTTTAATTGTAACTTCAATTTTAATTATTTTTGTTTATAAAATATCATATATATTTTAATTATTCTCAGGAAAAAGTTTCATAGATTCACCAGATTTTACTGTTATAATTACTCTTTTATATTGAGTTTTATATCCTTGAAAAGCACCTAAACGCTTTTTTTTTCGAGGAAGACGATGAGTATTTACTCCAACTACTTTTACTGTAAATAATTTCTCAATCAATTTTTTAATTTGAGGTTTACTAAGTCGTAAATCTACATCAAATGTATATTGATTATTTTCGATTAATCTTACAGATTTTTCTGTTAAAACTGGATATTTAACTAAATCAATCATCATAAAAATGGTATTAAAAATAAATTTTTGATTAAATTTTATTGCAAATCATGCAAATCTATTAAAATTTTCAATTTTAATAGTTTTGATTAAGGTTTTTAAAGATTTAAAAACCTTCATAGATTTGAATCAGCTTTTTAATTTTAAAAAGCTGCATTAAAAAAATTATTCAATCAAAAAGTTTTAAATAGTAGGTTTGAATTTTCATATTCCAAACCATTTGGTTAAACGTGAGTAGATTTCAAAAAATCAAAGATTTTCACTGAAACCGTTTAAAAATCTTTTTATCACAAAAGTTACAAAAAAAAAATAAGCCCTTTACACAACTCACAAAAAAAGGGTACTGAAAATTTAACTATTAAAAAAAGATAAAATGACCTTTACCTAAGTTATAATCTAATAAAATTTTCAATTTTAACAAACAAATAATGTTTTTTTATTAATATTCTTAATATTTTTATAATTAGAGACCCAGTTTTGTATGCTTTTTAAGTTTATGTTTGATTATATGTTTTATATAGTACTGTTTTATTTTTAAAAGTTTAATTCTAATTAAATATAATTAGAGTAGTAAAATATAAAAAGGTTATTTTTTTCATTTATAATTTTTGATATTAAAATGTTAAAAAATAATAATTATATATTTATTAAGGGTAAAAAATATTTTTTAGTATTTTATAATATAGTTCTATTTACAAATCAACCCCCCAAAAAAACTATAATTTTATAATAATTTTGAGAGGTAGAAAATCAATTAGAGATTTTGAAAATAATTCACTTTTTGATTTTTTTAATAAAAATACATTTCTTGAATTGTTTATATTAAAAAACTTTAAATACCAAAAAAGTTAACTTTTAACTTAAAGAGAAGATCCTAAACCTACGTAAGATCCATAAAAAAATACACCAAGTAAAGTAATGGCTGCAGTACCTACAACTGTGCCCACAAGCCATAACGGGATACGTCCAGTAGTTCCAGTGTTAGACATTGAATTTTTTCCTAAAAATTAGTTAATAATAAAAAAACTATTGTAGTTTGAATTAGCAAAATAATAAAATTTATTAGCTATTTATAAACCTAAAAATAAAAAAATTGTTAGGGTGAATGATCAAAATATTAGATATTAAAAAATACTTAAGTTTTGTTCGTCAAAATCAAAGATTTTCACTATATGGTTATTATAAAAACAGTTATAAAATTCTCGTTTTTAAATCCATCAACTCAGTAAAAATTATATATTCAAGGTTAGTGTTCAAAACTAAAAATTTCAATTAAAGCATAAAATTTTTTGAAAGGTTGAATGAAATAAAATTTCATTATTTTATACATTTAAAAATCTATAATTCTAATTTAATTTTTTTATCCTACTGATAGTTTTTTCAACAAATTTCGTTTTTAAATTTGTTAAAAATATCGAACCTGTCAAAATTGAAAATTTTGAAAGGACTTGGAACATAAAAAAAAACTATTAATTAGAATTTTTTAATTGTATAAAGTTAATCTAATTAAAAATATAACTAGAAAACAACACTGCTAATACAAAAATTAATAATAGACCCCAATATAAGCTAGTACGATTTAATTCAACAGATTGTTTGTTGGGATTTGGTTTAGCCATAATTACTACCTAAAAAAATTTTTTAACGTTGAATAAATTGCATTGCTGTAATTGAACCTAGAAAAAAAACAGTAGGAACAGCTAGAGCATGAACGGCAAGCCACCGCACAGTAAAAATTGGATATGTATAAGATGATTTTTTTGTAGTCATATTCTATTGTGACGGTCAAAAAAAATAACTAGTTGTTGAGCTGGAATGTATGAAAGTCAACTATACCAGTTGCGAAATATTATTTCAATATTTATTTTTTAACTTAAAAAGTTATCTAATTAGATTAAATTTATCAAGTTTTTAATGTAATACATTAAAAACATTAATCAAATCTTTGATTTGCATAATCAAAATTATGAATTTTGAAACCACTTTAAAATAGTTAAAAAATCTGATTTTAAAGATAATAATTAAGTTATTTTTTCGAAATTTAAAAAATTAATAATCCGCATAATAAAAAATACAAATGGAACTAATATCAAATAAAAATAAGTGGGTAAACTTTTTTACTCGAAAGCAAGTTATTATTACAAATTTGTAATATGTAGTAATCGAAAATAAAAAAAATACACAAACTATTTTAAAACTAAAAAAAGGAGGTTGCCTGTCCTTTTTGGAAATTTTAAACAATAGCTTCGAAATTTTAAAAACTAAATTCGACTTACAAGCAAGTTATAAAACAACAGTACAAATCAAGCATCAAGTTTATTTTTTGCTTTCCATAAAATGTTTAAAACAAAAACACTGTGATTTTTACATGTTAATATCGGAAATTTGAATATTAATTCATCCAAAACATTTAAAGTAGTACTACACTTGTTTGTGACTACTAAAGCTATTCAAAATTTTTAATTTTTTTTAGCTTTTAACCTTTTTAAGTTTTAAATTTTGTTTCATTTGTAAAAAAATGGGGTAACAAATTTAAAGATTTGTGTTTTATATTTGTAGCTACCAGCTACAAAAAAACTAGTTGATAATATTTTATCAACGGTATTATCTTATCTTTATTCAGAAAGTTGTTTTACTTGTTCTAATGCGTTAAAACGATCAGTAATAAGAGGGGCTTCCTGACGATCTTCAGTGAAATATTCGTTAGGACGAGGACTGCCAAAAACATCATATGCTAGACCTGTACTAACAAAAAGCCAACCTGCAATAAATAATGAAGGAATAGTAATACTATGAATTACCCAATATCGAATACTAGTTAGAATGTCGGAAAAAGGGCGTTCTCCTGTAGCTCCAGACATGATAAACTCCTTTACTTGTTAATGTCAGCAAATTTATATTTTGCTGCTAATGTCAGCAAAAAAGCTGCCCTTGAAAAGGGATTTTTGATTTTTATAGAATAAGAATTCTATATAATAAAAAATTTTTTTATAAAAACTTGTTTAAAATTAAAAATTTTAATCCTCTTTTGCCATTTATCGTAATACTTAGGGATCAAGTTTTACTTAAAATAATTTTTTTTTCAATCAAAAAGAATATTTTTATATTATTCTTAGTTTCTAACTAAATCAAGTTTTACAAACAGTGTCCAGTTAAAAAAAAAAAAACTAAGAATTTTTGAATAAGTTGTAAATCTTTGTACTTACTATTTTTATAGGAAAAGAAAAAAAATTGAAAATTGCAGCTTCAATTTCCATTTTGAATAAACGTATTCAAATCTTTTTTAATTTGACATTAATTAATTTAATATTACTATGATATTAGTAATATTAGTAAAAGTATTTAAATATGAAATAAATCGATTATATCTTGATTTATATATATATGTATCTATATAAAAAATATTTAATTAGACAAGTAAATATTAAAAATGTTATAATATTTAATATGGCGGGCGTAGCCAAGTGGTAAGGCAATGGATTGTGACTCCATTATTCGCGGGTTCAAGTCCCGTCGTTCGCCTATAAAAATACAAAGTAATAAGTTATATTATAAAAATTGTTTTTAACTTTATTTGTTTATAAGTAAAAAAAATAAAATCTAATATTAATTTTTAATTACCAGTTTTTGTATTTCGATCTTCACTAAGATATTAATAATCTTTAATTTAATTTTTTGTTTATATTTGTATGTTTTATATATTATTTGATTGGCTAACCAAATAAATCAGTAGTAACCTTTTTTTATAAAAAAAGGTTAATATACTCTTTAAGCGGAATACGGGACTCGAACCCGTGACATCGAGTTTGGAAGACTAGCGTTCTACCACTGAACTAATTCCGCATATATTTAATTATATTAATAAAAATTTTTACAAGCAAGAATAATTTTTCAGACTTGTAGTCTAGATAAAAAAATTTTTTTAAACAACAAAAAGCAAATTTTATTTACTATTAATTAAAAATTAAAAACATTTAGTTTTTCCAAGACTACCTATAGTTATAAAACAAATCAATATTTTATAGAAATTTATTAATTAATTTCATTAATTCCAAATGAATCAATTTTTTAATATAAAAAAAGCTTAATCAAATATTCGATTTGCATTATTTTTATTTTAAGTAAAGTATTAGTTTAATTTATTAAGTTAAACTAATACTTTACGAATTTAAATTATCAAATTCAAAAAATTATTTGATATGTTTTAATTTGAAAAATTATTGCAAATCGAATATTTCCAGTTAAAATCAAAAATTTTAAAGGCGCATAAAATTTTTTTTAATGTTTAACAGAATTAACGGCATTAAAAATTTTGTTAAATTAAAATGTCAAATATAATATTTTTAAATATTTGAAGTTAACTAATACTAAAGTAAAAATACACTAAATTAATTTAACTTTAAGAAGACCAAGATACACAACTAATGTAAAAACTAAAGATGCGCTTAAAAGAGCTATATAACTAATTATTGTAATCATAAAATATTACCAAAAAAATAATTTTGAAAGTTTGTGATATTAGCTGCGTAGGTATAAATTCTATATTTTATAAATATATAATTTAAAAGATTAAAAACACCTTCACGCTGATTTCTATCTTTTTAATATAATAAACCCCTGCCGTTTCACTAAATCAAAGATTTTAATGCCGGTACAATGGACCGGCACTTTTGTATTGGCAGATTTCGATCATTAAAATTTATTATTAAAAATATTAATAGTTAAATTAAAAGATCATGCAAATTAAAGATTTTATTAAGCTTTTGAATATAATGATATTTCACATATTCAAAAACTTAATAAAAAATTTCACTTATTTTGTTTACATCGAACTGGTTACACGGTCACCACGACGATATTGTAAATATGCTGTAACAAATAATCCTGCTAATGTAACGGGAACTAATCCTAATACAATTCCAGATAAAAGTGGTTCAACCATAAAATTTGATTAATATTGATAAAAAATTTATAAATTGTGGTCTTTCAAAAAAATTGAAATGTTTTTGACCAAAAACATGTGAAATTAAAATAACCTGAATGTAAAATATTCAGTTACTTTATTTTAAAAGTATAAAAGGTAACCAAGTGGTTTGGAGCCAGGCCACTAATGTTTTTGCAATAAAATTAAAAAATAGAAAAGGCTGTTTAAAATCAAAAATTTTAAACAGCCCTTTCAAAATCTTCGATTTTGACTCAATTGATTTCAAAATCTTTATATGACCATTCACGTTTTTTGAACAGTATGTTTTTTATTTGAATAGGAGAAAAGTAAGATATTTTTCTGAAATTCCTATTTTTTTAATTTTAAATTTTTAAAAATTCATTTCAGCTAATTGAACTTTTTCAAATTGTTTCTTTTTAAGAACTAAGAAAACTTGTGCAATAATAACAAATCCAAAGAAAACAATTAATCCTTGAACCCGTGCCGGATTTTGTAAAACAATTTCACTATCTTTTTGACCAAATCCACCAACATTTGGATTATTTGTTAATGGTTGATCAGCTTGAATTGTTTGTCCTAAATTAACAATTAATTCAGGTCCTGGTGGAATTTTATCTATTACTTGGTCACCAGTTGAAGTTTCAATTGTTATATTGAAACCACCTTTTTTACCACTTGGTTCAATTTGAGTAATTTTCCCACCAGTTGAAGCATTATATACCATGTTATTACTTTTTGATCCATCAGGATAAATTTGACCACGACCACGATTTGCTCCTAAATAAACTGGATATTTTAGATAAGAAATTGCTTTATTTTTACTAGGATCGGGAGAAAGTATAGGAAAAACTATTTCACTATTTTGTTTGCCAGGAATAGGACCGATAACAAGTATATTTTGTTTATCCGCCGTATAAGGTTGGAAATATAAATTACCTACTTTAGTTTTCATTTCTTCAGAAATACGTTCTGGAGGTGCTACTGAAAAACCATCCGGAAGAATTAAAACAGCACCAACATTTAATGCCCCTTTTTTACCATTTCCAAGCACTTGTTTAACTTGTTGATCATATGGAATTTTTACAACTGCTTCAAAAACAGTATCAGGTAATACAGATTGAGGAACTTCAATTTCAACAGGTTTTTGCGCTAAATGACAATTTGCACACACAATGCGTCCATTTGCTTCTCGAGGATTACTATAATTTTGTTGAGCAAAAATAGGATATGCATTTGCAGCTCCTATATTACTTAAATTAAAAATTAATATTAACGAAACAGAAAAAACAATTTTTTTATAGTTAAAAAATATAAAGCTCAAAATATTAGAAGCTTTCCATTTTGAAAATCCTAGATTTTCGCAAGCTACATTTTTTTGCCAGTCGAAAAAAGGCACAGTTTTAATAACATTAATTTTTTGCATATTTTAATTTTTATTGTAACAATTTAAATTTTCTTCTCAGTTTTATCTTATCTTGAAAATGGTTTTAAGAAAAGAATTTTTTATTTAACTTTATTAAAGTTATAATATATAATGGTTAAATTTTAAATACGTAATAATAAATCTGGATTTGCAATTATTTTGTTAAAAATGTCAGTATTCAAAAACCATAAATTTACAAAATCAAAGATTTTGAAACCATTTACTGATCAAAAATTTTAACAAAATTTTGACTGCAAATTTTCACTAAAGTAAATTGTTTACTTTTTATATAAAAAAGTAGTAAGTTGAAGTTTTGGTTTTATTATTTTTATAATAAAGTAACTATAAAAAATTATTAAAAAATATTTTATAGTAATTTATATTGCATCTATCAATTATATTAGTTGATAGAAAATAAATCAGTGATTTATTTCAAACTACTTTGTGATCGATCGGCGCTTTAAAATTTTTGATTTTATGCAGCCGACAATTTAAAAATCTTTGATTTTTAAGAGTAAGGTAAAGTCTATTTTTAACTTTCTGTAGATTTACTATTTTCAAAATCAAAAAATTTTGAACATTAAGATTAAAGGAGTTTTGAAATAATCAACTATTTGAAATTGATTTTAAAATCGAAATTTTTTACAATGTAAATTACATTCATTTTGCAACATATATTATATTTTATAAAATTCTTTTAGCAAATTTTTATCGATAAAAATTTGCTTTTGTTTTAATTTTGTTTATTCCAACTTAGTTGAATACGCAAAAGCTTAGAAAATTTGTTATTTTGGAGATTTCCGCTATGACTATAGCAATTGGTAAAACTCAAGAAAAACGTGGCTGGTTTGATTTAGTAGATGACTGGTTACGTCGTGATCGTTTTGTATTTGTTGGATGGTCTGGTTTATTACTATTCCCTTGTGCATATCTTGCATTAGGTGGTTGGTTAACTGGAACTACTTTTGTAACTTCTTGGTATACTCACGGATTAGCATCATCTTACCTGGAAGGTTGTAATTTTTTAACAGCAGCAGTTTCAACTCCAGCAAACAGTATGTCTCATTCTCTTTTATTTCTTTGGGGTCCTGAAGCACAAGGAGATTTCACACGTTGGTGTCAATTAGGTGGTCTTTGGACATTTGTGGCACTTCATGGATCTTTTGCGCTTATTGGATTTATGTTACGTCAATTTGAAATTGCGCGTTCTGTAAAACTACGTCCTTATAATGCTATTGCTTTTTCTGCACCAATCGCAGTTTTTGTATCAGTATTTTTAATTTATCCTTTAGGTCAATCAGGATGGTTTTTTGCTCCTAGTTTTGGAGTAGCAGCTATCTTTCGTTTTATTTTATTTTTCCAAGGATTTCATAACTGGACATTAAATCCGTTTCATATGATGGGTGTAGCAGGTGTTTTAGGTGCTGCATTACTTTGTGCTATTCATGGTGCTACTGTAGAAAATACTCTGTTTGAAGATGGTGATGGTGCAAATACTTTCCGTGCTTTTAACCCAACTCAAGCGGAAGAGACTTATTCAATGGTTACTGCAAATCGTTTTTGGTCACAAATCTTTGGTGTAGCTTTTTCTAACAAACGTTGGTTACATTTCTTCATGCTTTTTGTACCAGTAACTGGATTATGGATGAGTGCTATTGGAGTTGTAGGATTAGCTTTAAATTTACGAGCTTACGATTTCGTTTCTCAAGAAATTCGTGCTGCTGAAGATCCTGAATTTGAAACTTTCTACACAAAAAACATTCTTCTAAATGAAGGTATTCGTGCATGGATGGCTGCGCAAGATCAGCCACATGAAAAACTTGTATTCCCTGAGGAGGTTTTACCACGTGGAAACGCTCTTTAATGGTGCATTAACTGTAGGTGGTCGTGATCAAGAATCAACTGGTTTTGCTTGGTGGGCTGGAAATGCTCGACTAATTAATCTTTCTGGAAAACTTTTAGGTGCTCACGTAGCACATGCTGGTCTTATTGTATTTTGGGCAGGTGCTATGAATTTGTTTGAAGTAGCACATTTTGTACCAGAAAAACCAATGTATGAACAAGGTTTAATTTTATTACCACACCTTGCAACTCTTGGATACGGTGTTGGGCCTGGTGGAGAAGTTATTAACACTTTTCCTTATTTTGTTTCTGGTGTTCTTCATCTTATTTCTTCAGCTGTTTTAGGTTTTGGAGGTGTATATCATTCACTAATTGGTCCTGAAACATTAGAAGAATCTTTCCCGTTTTTTGGATATGTTTGGAAAGATAAAAATAAAATGACTACTATTCTTGGTATTCATCTTATTATTTTAGGTATTGGGGCTTGGCTTTTAGTTTGGAAAGCTATGTATTTTGGTGGAGTTTATGATACTTGGGCTCCGGGTGGGGGCGATGTTCGTATAATTACAAATCCTACTATAAGTCCAGGCGTTATTTTTGGTTATTTATTAAAATCACCATTTGGTGGTGACGGTTGGATCGTAAGTGTTGATAATATGGAAGATATTATTGGCGGACATATTTGGATTGGTACTCTTGAAATTCTTGGTGGAATTTGGCATATTCTTACTAAACCTTGGGGTTGGGCACGACGTGCTTTTGTATGGTCAGGTGAAGCTTACCTTTCATATAGTTTAGGTGCAATTTCGGTAATGGGTATCATTGCTTGTTGTATGTCTTGGTTCAATAATACTGCATATCCAAGTGAGTTCTATGGTCCAACAGGACCAGAGGCATCACAATCTCAAGCTTTTACATTTCTTGTTCGAGATCAACGTTTAGGAGCTAACGTAGCATCAGCTCAAGGTCCTACAGGTTTAGGAAAATATTTAATGAGATCTCCAACTGGAGAAATTATTTTTGGTGGTGAAACTATGCGTTTTTGGGATTTTAGAGGACCATGGTTAGAGCCATTAAGAGGACCAAATGGTTTAGATTTAAATAAACTTAAAAACGATATTCAACCTTGGCAGGAAAGACGTGCCGCTGAATATATGACTCATGCTCCGTTAGGATCTCTAAACTCTGTTGGTGGTGTTGCTACTGAAATTAATGCAGTAAACTTTGTGTCTCCACGTAGTTGGTTAGCAACTTCTCATTTTTGTCTTGGTTTCTTCTTCTTTGTTGGACATTTATGGCATGCAGGAAGAGCTCGTGCTGCTGCAGCTGGTTTCGAAAAAGGAATTGATCGTGACAATGAGCCAGTACTTTCTATGCGACCTTTAGACTAACAAGAGATTTAGTTCTCTTAAACAAAAACTTGTTTTTAATTTTGATACAAAATATTAAATATAAAACAACTGGCCAGGTTAAAATTTTGGATTTTTTATTGTCAGCTGCATAGAATTTTATTTTATGCGCTGGACTAAAATTATAGTTGGTTTGTGTTAAAGTGGTTCCAAACCACTAACGTTTTTTAAACAAGCAAAGCCATCCGGTTACTACGTACCGGCTCTTCGGGGCCGGTACGAAGTCCTGGTTTTCTTCCATCACTTTTTTATTCTTTTTTGCCCTTCTAAAAAGGGCACAGAACATCACTAACGTGATAAGTTAAAAATTTTAACGGTTAACAAAAAAAGCACTTAGTATCATAGAAAAATATGATAAAAAAAATAATTTTTAATCGGCGAAATCTGTTAACAAAAAATTTTTTATCAATACATTGCATGTATTTTAAATAAAAAATTTTTTGTTGTTGACACCTTTTATAAAATACAGTAAATTTTTATTATGTAAAATTTTGTTCTTTACAAAAGTCGTTATGGTGAAAAGGTAGACACACAACATTCAAAATGTTGCGGGGAAACCCGTGTCGGTTCGAATCCGACTAACGACAAATTCTTTATTTTTATTGTTAATATACTTTTTTTAATACAGCTAAATGCAATTTTAGCTGTATTAAAATGTTTGATTTATCAAACATTTGGAATCAAAATAATGTTATTAAAAAAAATGCAAAAATAAAATAATTTAAAATGAGAAAATATCACATGTTTGTGAAATTATTCAATCATATTTAATATTTTATTTTTCATGTTTTCACACAATTTCATAAAACTAAAAAAGTTCTAGCATATAGAAAAAATTTTAATATTAATAAATAAATTATTAATTTTACACTTTTCATTTTTATTAAATTTTAAATTCTAAATTCTAAACGTAAAATAAAAAAAACAAATTAAAAACGTTATTAATCCATAGTTGGTATAAAACAAAATGATTAAACAAAGATATATTTTGAATTATCACGAATTAAATCTTTAAATCAGTTAAAACTGGCGACCGTTAAAGTTCAAGATTTTAACCTGCCAGCTTCATCAAATCTTATTTTATAAACTAAATTTCAATTTTTAGTTAGATTGCAAAAACGTTAGTTTTCAAAAATTTTAAAAATCAGATTCCAAAACGATAGTCTCCAGTAAGTAGCCTACGCTTTCAAATCTTCAATTTGAATGAGGTTTTAAATATATTTAAAAAGCTGTACTAATTTTAAATTAGTTTTATTTAATCTAAACGTCTGATATACTATATTTACAACTAAAAAATTAAGGTATCAAAATTATTGTGTTATATACTTAAAATAAAATGAAAAATTATCTGTAATTTGTGTATAATAGTATCAATAAACCTATCTGATTTGATATCAATACTTAAAAAAACAAACCATTATTGAAAAGCGAATCTTTTAATCAGATAAAGCTGCATTGAAAATTAAACTTTTTTATTGCAAAAATTTTTAAAAATTAAGTATTTTGATACTTCGTAAACTTTGCTTTTTGTGTGAAAATCAGTAATTTTTTACTAAATAATTAGTGTTGTTTGTCAAAATCAAAGATTTTGAAAAACCATTAACGTTAATCAAAGATTTTCACACATTACAGATTTGGAGAGGAAACTATAAATTTAACCCGTCTTTTAAAAAGTATTTGAAAAATATATAAATTTCAGAATTTGGTGCGTAAAATTAAAAATTGTGAAGACTTAGCTGTTTAAAAACATGCATTTCTTCTTCAAACCACCAAATTTTCTTAAGGCGCCTATAAAAAATGTTCAAAATGCCAGACCATTAACATTTTTTGAAAGACCAGTAACGTATTTTTAATATTTTTTTAATAATCTCCATAGCTTAAAGAACAACTATGCAAATCTTCGATGTGATTAAGGTTTTTAATGCATTAAAAACCTTAATCAATTTTAAACTTTATTTTCAATACAACTTTTTAAAGCTGATTAAAATCTTCAATTTTCAATGCAAATTGATTATTTTTAAAATTAAAAGTTTTGCAAAAAAAATAGTTTAATCTTTAGGTTTACAACAAAAAAATGTAGTGTTGTCAGAAAAACATTTTGCAAAGATAAACGGATTAAAATCTGTAATTAAACTTTTTTTTAAGTTGAACAAAATATTTTAAACTTGGATATATAATTTATGACTCTTATTTTTCAATTAACTCTTTTTGCTTTAATTGCTTTATCTTTTTTATTAGTAGTTGGAGTTCCTGTAGTTTTTGCTTCACCTGAAGGTTGGACAGAAAACAAACGTACTGTTTTTTCAGGTTTAGGTTTGTGGATTTTATTAGTTTTTCTAGTAGGTGTTTTAAATTCTTTTGTAGTATAATAATTTCGATCACTACTAATTTTTATTTAATTTTAGCGTTCCATTCAAAGATTTTAAAATAATCTTATATAATTAGTGTGGAACAGTGCAATTGAAAGAAGCGGTATTGTATATTAATTCAAAATCACTTTGGTACAATAATTTTTAAGTTGATTTTATTTACAAATAAAAATATTTTTTATTTGCTGTTCAAAATCGAAGATTTTGAAAACTAAGGTTAAACTTTAAATAATAAAATAAACCCGATAAATTTTTTAATTTAACGGGTTTATTCAATTTTTTGATTTACAATATTTAAATGGAAGAAATTTGCCCCTAATACAGCTTTATCTAAATTAAATCTTTGATTTTTAATACTCCCTCTTAACAACTATTTTTAAGAATCAGTTAAAGTCGAATATTATTATTTTGCACAACAAATGTTTTATTTTATTTTTTTGCAAAACAGTAAGTGGTCTCAAGTATTCGTATATAATATAAAATGTTTTATTTTCACTTTAATCCAATTCGAGCGAGTCGGCTGCGTTAAAATTTTCAATTTTATAGCGCCCATTGAATTAAAGAATTCAAACTACAGCAAATCACAGATTTGAATAAGGTTTTCAATTTATTACAAATTGAAAACCTTTATTAACAATAATACTTTATTTTCTAAATACTATTAAAAAGTATTGAAAAAATTTAAGTGATTTTAGTTTTACATAAAATATAAAAATTTTTCTCAAAAAACGTAAATAAATTTTTTTGGCCTTCAATCAAGAGCACAACTTTCAAAATAAAAAATTTCGAACACTTACGTTTTTTGAGAAAAATTTATTTTTCTCTTTACCATTGAAAATCGCAGATTTTAATCACCTTTTTTAAACCTTAAAAAAGGTGCATTGAAAAATTTCAAAAAAAATTTAACAAGCTTTTCCATATATCGAAAAGCTGCATTGACAAAAAAATTTAAAATCAACACTAGTAATTGGGAAAAAAGAAAATTCGCACAATTTGTTGACACAAAAGCTTATTCCAATCTTTGTTCCAAACCATTTCATTATTTATGATTCTTTATTTGGTTTAAATTTTGTAATTTTAAAACAAGCAGATAAGTTTATAGTTCCAGATTCGTTCACATTTTTTATATTTTTATTAAATGAATCAGGGATCAATTCCTGTTTTGCCAATACAGATAAACCGAATTTAGAAAAAATTGTAATAATATCATTTTGTCGAATAGTTTTAAACCGTATTAAATAATACGCAAAATAATCTAAAAGTTCGCGATTTTCTTCTAATAAACAAAAAGCTTTGTTAAAACATAACATAACTAAGCTATGATAAATATAATCTCGATCTAATTTATATAAATTATTCCATGTAACAAACGATGTTGTTTTACCATATGAATTTTTTGACTTACCACTTAAAATCGAAGATTTTAATGCAGTCAAAACATTATATTGATCATTTTTTTGAAAAGTTTCATCACAAACTGTTTTTTTCTTTGGTTTTACAGTCAGTTTTTTCATGTTCTTATTTTTTAGCTCCAATGAAGAAGATAAAAGATTACTGAAATTTTCTTTATTATGCCAATATTGATCTGGAGGCATCCATTCGTCGTTTCGTTCAGTCTGCTGAGGATCAGGAAGAAAAATTCGGTACCAGTCATTTTCAGTTGGAGGTACAAGGTATATTTGATTTGTTACTTGATATTGCCACCAAGGGCTAAATGACCATTTTTGATAATCTTCAAGACGTAGTACAGGTTCATCTTTTTTGTTAAGTGTGTCAGGTTTCTTAAAAGTTGCTGCCTCTTTAACATCTTTTAATTGGTTTTCATCATTTTCTGCAAGTTTATTTAAAAAACGAAATAATTCAATTTCTCTAATTTCTCGTGTATTTTGATTTGTTATAATTTGGTTTTCTTTGCGAATTGAAATTTTTTTAGAATATAAAAACCAATTGTTAACCATAGAATAACCTAATGAACTTGCAATACGTAAATCAGCGTTCCCCAAATCAGAATCCCATAGCTTGCGTTGAAAAATTTTTGATTTTGAAAAATTTCGATCTAATTTATAAGAATTAATGTTAGTTGTTTTTTTATTTTTAGAAAAAAATAAAGAAGAGCCACATAAAGCTAGTATTTCAGCAGCTTTTCCAGCATACAATCCAATCATTTGAGTTTCAAGTTCAACACGTCGATAATTTTTTAATAAAAATTGGTGAGAGTTTTTACGTATCTTTTTTGAATATGGCCAAAAATGTAATACAATAGCTGGAGGGTGTTCAGGAAGCATAGTGTAAAGAATAGCTTTTCCGGCTTGATAATAAGCCAATCGACTAACAAAAAATGGATCTTTGTATTTTTGACCATTTGACATTAATTTTGAATAACTTTCCATTGTCGGTTTTTCTATTCCATAACTGGTTATAAAATCAATTCCGTGCTCAATGGTATCTATTGAATGGATAGTTTCTTGAAGAATAGCTTGAATAGAAGATTGATTCATTATTGCGGATAAATCGGCAGCACTAAATCCTTCAGTGCGATTACCGAAATAATCCCAAGAAACATTTTTATCAATTCCCAAATTTTGACTATACAGTTTTAAAATTTCAATTCGTTTTTCTTTTCCCGGAAAAGCTAAATGTAATATTTGATCGAATCTTCCTGGCCGTGTAAAAGCTCTATCTAATACAGCAGGTCTATTTGTTGCACCAATAACAACAACTCCTTGACGTGGAGAAAGACCATCCATTTCTACTAAAAATTGCATTAAAAGGCTTAAACGTTCGTGTGTTATGGCTTGTCTATTTTGTTCTTCTTGTAATGATTGTTCAGCAATAGAGAGAGTTGTTGAAGAATTCTTGCCTAACGAATTATTTCGCGATTTAGGTAAAAATTCGCGATTTTCATTTGAAGTTTCTGGAAGAAATTCATTTTCATTTAAAAATTTAGAAATCTTATTTCCACGGTCCCCAGAAAAATTAGTTTCCAATGGTGTAGTATACCGTGAATTAATTGAACCTTTATGTAATGATTCCATCAACTCATCGGCACCCATTGGATTTTGCATTACATTTTGTCTTTGTTGGCCAAGTGTATCTATTTCATCAATAAAAAGAATGCAAGGTGCTAATTCTCTTGCACGATCAAACATATGTTTTAATTTTTCTGTTCCATTTTCACTTTTTTCTGGATCAATTAATGAACTTCCAGATTGAACTAAAACCGGAACTTCTGCTTCTCCCGCAATTGCTTGAACAAGTAAAGTTTTTCCAGTTCCTGGGGGACCAACTAATAAAATTCCTTTTGGAATTATACTTCCACGCAATTTAAATAAATTTAGTTTTTTATTTCGAAGGAGCCATACAATTTCACTTAATTCAGGCAAAATTTTCTCAATTCCAGCAATATCTTTAAATCTTTTTTCAGTTTTTTTGATTAACCGAAAATCTTCATTATTACTTAATTGAAGTTCATCTTTTAAATTGTCATCAAGAATACCTAACAACTCGATTATATTTATAATATACGAAATTACTTCTTTTCCATATTTTTTATAATAAGATTGTAAAATTTTTAAACAAAATAAAGCAAAATAAATTTGTGTGAGAATACTTAATGGTTCTGTAGTAAGTGGTTCCCAACTATCTCGAAATCGATTATGCGGATCGGTAAAAATATTTGATTGCTTTGTATTAAAAATAGTTGGAATTCTTTGATAAATTGCATTTAAATTTGTATTTTCTATTATATTCCGTTGCAATAATGTTTTGGAAAAAGGAAATGAATGATTTATAATTTTTGAAAAACGAGAATTGGAAAAACCGGTACTTGGTACCGTAGGCTTTGCGTTAAAATTTTTAATTTTAAAAACGTGAGGTAACGAGGATTCCGTACTGGTATCTAATACTGATTTGTTAATACTTGATATTTTGCTCTTGTTAAAATCGATTTCAAAATTTTTCGGTTTTAATGATTCATTGAAATAAGTATTCAAATCCGTTTCAAATTTAGGTAATTGAGAAGATTGATAATCTAAATCAGTTAATGGCCAAAAAATTTTTTTACCAGTTGGCTGAAACATAGTAATAAATGGTAATACAATATCTATTTCAGGATCTTTTTCTGATTCTAAATTTTGTTCCGCTTTTGCTTTTTCCCATTTAGGTTTCATTATTTCTAAAATATCATACCATTCTTTTTCTTCTAAAAAAGCAACTTTTTTGTTAATTTTAGTAGGAATTACAGATGGATTTGGTTGCTGAGTAAAATTTTGTTTATTAATTTTAGAAATAAAATATAATTTTTTCTGATTAGTAAATAATCTATCGGGAAACATAGAATTTTTAGTAAATTTCTCTTCAACCGACTCGGAGAAGTCAGTACCAGGTACCGATGATTCTGTATCTGAAGATTCTGTTGTGGATTCTAAACCTAAAAAATTTATTTTTCGATCAGTTAATGGATTGTCAGAAGCTAAATATTTTGAAGTCCATTTTAAAACTTTCTTTTGGTTTAAAAGATCTACATCTTTCGTTATTGAGTTTAACGAAATACCAGGACCGTCATAAATAGGTTGATTATTTTTTTCAGTATCTTCTAGTAAAGTAGAACGGTATTTCAATTGAAACGAAGGAACCGAATTTAACTCTAATGTGGATAAATTATATTTAGACTCAGAAACTAAACTTGGTGGTAACCATATTTTTATTACATGATTGCTTTCCAATATAGGAGACTGTTTTTGCAATTTTAAAAATTGCGCCAATTTAGTTTTGTACAAAGTATTAAGTTTATACTCATATATATCGTTTTTATTCATATCTGGGTATCGATACCCAGACATTAGTCGTGGTTGTTGAAAAAATTTTTTTGTTAATTTAAAATTATTAAAGGGGAGAATTTTTTGGTTATCAAAAAGTAATTTTAATTCTCTTTGTAAAAAATTTAATTTTGTTAAATTATTATTAACAAGTTTTTTACTTTTAGAATTATGCAAATCTTCAATTTGATTAAGGTTTTCAATACCTTGTAAACCTTCATAATTAGTTAATTCTAAATTTTTTATTTTATTAGGTGTGTTTTCCTTGTTAAAATTTTCGATTTTACATCCTTCAACTGGAGTTAATTCCTTGTTTTGTTGCCCTGTAAAATCTTCAATTTGAAAAGATTTTATATCGCTATTTTGTCTGGACTGTTTTGTATTTGTAAGAGTCGTTGACTTATTAACATTCTGGGTATGCTTTTTACAAGCTAATAATTGATCGTTAATTTTATTTAATGATTCAGACCATTTAATGTTTTTTTGATCATCCAAAATTTTATTTTGAAATTTTGAAAAACTAAATGGTATTTTCAATTTATTTGAAAATTCCAAACCATTTAATGTTTTTTTATTTAGTTGATAAATTGGTAATAACTGCAATTTATGATTTATTGGGATAAGGTTTTCGATTTCAGACTTGTTAACGTTTTTTTCAAAAAAACCAGTATCCAATTTTAATGGTAATTCATCTAAATTAGACAAAAAATTTTGTCGCCAATTTGTAGAATCTACCAATTTATTATTTGGAGAAAAAGTTTTATCAATAAAAATTTTATTTATTTCACTAGTTTTGGATAAAAATGGTAATGTTATATTACGATTTGAAATATTATACCATTTTTTACCAAATACAAATTCATAAAATGGGGAAGTGTTATAGTTTTCGATTTTTAGATCTTCATTTAATTTAACATTTTTAATGTTAACAGGATTACGGATAACCATCCAATCATTATCTTTGATATTTTGAACTAAAGAAGAATTTTTTTTTGGAAAAAAACCTATATAATTTTGTTTTTGTTGTTGATTCCAAATTGAATTTGTTTGAATTAAAATTGAATCATTATAAAGATCAACCCTTTCAATTGTAGGATCTTTCTCAATAAAAGAGAAATTAATATTTTTTAAAAATTTTGTTTGAAATTTACTTTTTTCAGAATCAATAATTTTATTATTGAGCTTATTTTGTTTATCCTCATCTAAAATAGAAGAAGTGGGTATAGGCAATTGTTCACGAGCGATTGAGGTTTTAAAATCTTCCAGATTAACACGGTCGATACTTTGTATCGATGGTGATCGAAATGTTTTATTTTTTTTATTTTCTAAAAATTGTGATTTAGATATTTCCCGATATGACAAAGGTAATACGTTTTTTATTTTTGTATTTTGATTTAATATATTTTTGTCTAAATCAAAATAATTAGATATTAAATATTCAAATGTTTCCCATGAAATTTGCGAATAAGGTATAGAAGTAGCGGGAAGATTGTTTTTTAAAAAAAACGAAACAAATTGATCTCCATAACGGACTTTTATTGGCATAAAAACACCAAAAATAAATAACAAAAAACTAATAACAACATGTAAATTTATTGTTTCTTTAAAAAAACTACTTATAGTTTTTTTAGACCAACTACGAGATTCTAAAATAAAAACACCAATTTTTTTAGAACTAAAATTTAAAATTTTAGTTTTATTTGTTAAAATTTTTGATTTTAATGTCATAATATTTTTATCTTATTTAAGTAAAAATTTTATTGCAAAAAAATGCAGCTTTTTTTAATATTAAAAAAAGCTGCATTGATTTATATATTTGAAATTAAAAATAAAAGTAAAAAGTAACTAAAGTAAATTTCAAATAGTAAACCAGTACAGAGTACTGGATGCTTCGCTCCAGTAAGTTAAAATTTATAGTATTAACTGTTGATAATTACAGTGAAAATCTATAATTAATGTTAGTAACTGTGATAACACTTTTTTGTTGATAAACAAGTTAGTCAAACTATTGCAAATCAATAATTTGAATGACCTAAAACTGAATCCTATTTTAGGAGCATTAAAAACAAAATAAATCACACAATAATTGAATTAAAAATTTTTTATTTTTAAAGACTTTAAAGCGCCAACACTATGCAGCGGTTAAAAAAAAATTAAGTAGTCAAAAAAATTTGCAACTCTTTTGCAAACTCCCAAAATCTTCGATTTTGAAAGCGCCAAACTTTGAAAATTTTCAAAACGTTAAAATAAAAAGTAAATTAGTTTCCACACCCTCCAAACCAGTGCTTTAAAATCTTTGATTTTAACGGCACCTAATAGCCAGTTGGTACAAAATATCATTTAACATTGAAACATTGTATTGGAACCAATCATCTGACTTTTATTAGCTGGCGTTACAAAATCAATGATTTTGTAAAAATCGTACCTAAAATAACACAATTTAAAAAATTATATAATTAAAATTTATTTTAATACTTTTTTAATTTTGAAACAATTAAATTTAAAATTTCAAATTTTTTCACTAAAATAAATTTTAATAATCCTTAAATTCACCATTTTATCATAAACGTAAAAAAATTCAAATTTTTTTAGTCCTGTTGATTCAAATCTATGAAGGTTTTTAAAGATTTAAAAATCTTTAATCAAAACTATTAAAATTGAAAATTTTAATAGATTTGCAATAAAAATTAACATTATTTTAATAATTCACTTTTTAAATAACTAAATATATGAGCTCAGTAGGATTCGAACCTACATTAGAAACTTAGAAGGTTTCGGTCCTATCCCTTAGACGATGAGCCCATTTTTTACATCAAATTCACCATATTTGTGTAAATTTGAAAACAAACTATCAAATTTTAATTTGATAATAAAATTTTTAGTGTTGTAATCTGTTTCGACAATTTTAGTGTAAAATTAAAAAAAAACTAACTCACGCTTTAAAATCTTTGATTTTAACCGAATCAGTACGAAGTACTGATTTTTAAAAATCATCATTGATCATGTGCTATGTAAAAATTTATTTTAAAATATTTGATTTTGTAAATTTAGTTTTTTTTAATTTCATTTGCTGATAAATAAGTTGGGAAACTTGAAAATTACTTATACTTTTTAGATACACGTTTTTATTTATAATTGGTCTGAAAAACTAAATCAAATCTTCAATTTGCATAATTAATATGCATTATTTTTTAAGTATTAAAAATTTAAAAATTTATTAAGATTTTAACATTTAAAAAAGATAAATACAATATGTAAAATATATAAATTTTATATAATCAAATTAATTTGTTAAACTGGAGCAAAGCATCCAGGACTCCGTACTGGCGGTTTTTTTTTAAGTTTTTAATCAACTTTTTTAAAATATTCCATTTTCACAGGTAGTATCTATTATTATTTACTAAATAATCTATTTTAAATAACTATATTTAAACTAAGTTTAAATAACTTAAAATTTTTTAATTACAACTTTTAAAAATCAAATTTTTATTTTAAAAGGTAATTTTTAAAATTTTTAATTTTGATCCACCAACTAAAACATATATATGGGCCGAGCTGGATTTGAACCAGCGTAGACATACGCCAGCGGATTTACAATCCGCCCCCATTAACCACTCGGGCACCGACCCTGAAAACTTGGAGTAAAATGAAAGATTAAAAAAAAAAAATATGTATCCACTTTGTAATTTGTAATTTTTAATTTAAATTTTTAGCAAATTTTTTAAACTAATTTTAAAACTATTGTATCATGAAATAAAAAAAAATGCAAATTTACAAACTTATATAATATATAAGTTTATATTAAGTACCAATAAGTTTGGTAATTTTAGATCAATTAATTTTTTTATGTAGTTTTTCAATATATTGAAAAATGAAAAGCTTAATAATTAGAATATCTCAAATTTTTGGTTTACATTTTGTAAAATAACTATGATTTCACAAGTAAACAAACAGGGTTAAAAATTAAAATTTAATAACCAATTACTCAAATCTATTAGTCGATAAAAATAATTATTTTTATAATATTTTTTGATTATATTAAAACTAGCTAATATATGGTTTAAATTTTTATATGTTGTACTATAAAACAAACAGTTTTAGTTTATCCAAAATACATACAATAAAAAAACTGCTAAAATTGATCTTGAATGAGAACAAAAATAATATCTTTACAGATAGAACTCTAGGCACAAATTTTATATTATTTACATTAAATTAATAATCACATAATTTAATTTTTTATGTTATAAAGGGAAACTGACTAGGTAGAATAAAATTCTGTTTTTGAATAAACAGTTTCATATAATATATGATCCGTTTTAGTAGAAAAAACTAGCTTATAAGTGGCTATACGAAGTCCCAGAGCGAACCATTCAGCTACTCCCTGGCGGAAATATAAAATTTATCACAAGAAGTTTATCTATATTTATTTTTTTAAGGAGGTGATCCAGCCGCACCTTCCAGTACGGCTACCTTGTTACGACTTCACCCCAGTCACCAGCTCTGCCTTAGGCATCCCCCTCCAAAAAGGTTAGGGTAACGACTTTGGGCTAAGCCGGCTCCCGTGGTGTGACGGGCGGTGTGTACAAGGCCCGGGAACGTATTCACCGCCGTATGGCTGACCGGCGATTACTAGCGATTCCGACTTCATGCAGGCGAGTTGCAGCCTGCAATCCGAACTGAGACCGGGTTTTTGAGGTTGGCTCACCCTTCCGGGGTTGCATCTCATTGTCCCGGCCATTGTAGCACGTGTGTAGCCCAGGACATA